ATGTATTTTGCACCATTTGACTCCGTACCACTGAACGATTTAGCCGCACATTTGAAAAATAGCCTAAAAGGTAAAATGAATGTTCGGATAATTGTTTTATATGGATCGTTCCTGGTTGAGACCAAACATCAAAAAAACATTCCCATAAATGGATAAAATAGTGTTTCCATTTATTCATCAAAAGAGGCGCATTCTTTGAAGCCAGAATGGATTTTCCTTGATATCTAACATAATGAATCAGAGGATCCTTGAAGAATGTTAAGGTAGACGAAAAATCCTTAGCAAAAACTTCTACAAGATGTTCTCTTTTTGCATAAAAAAAGATTCGCTCAAAAAAAACGCTAAAAGATTTTAATCGTAAATGAGAGGATTTTTTACGTAGAAAAAGGAAGATAGATTCATATTCACATACATAAAAATTATAGAGGAATAAGAATAATCTCGGATTACTTTTTGAAAAAGTCGAAATCGATTTTTTTGGAGTAAGAAAACTATTCCTATTACAAAAATTATAAAGAAACAACCGTAATAAATGAAAAAAAGGCGCATCTTTCACCCAGTATCGAAGGATTTGAACTAAGATTTCCAGATGGATAGGATAGGGTATTCGTATATCTGACACATAATTTAAATATGGAAATTTATCCTCCAAAAAGGGAAAAATGGAATGAATTGATCGCAAATTTTTATAAGATTTTACGATTTCTGCCTCCTCTAAGGAAGAGCTAAATTGTAGAAAAAATGGAATTTCCACAATGATGGCAAAACCCTCTGATATTATTTGAGAATAAAAATTCTTATTATACCCCAAAAATGGATTTTTCTTAGAATCATTCGCAGAAATGATCAAATGATTCTGTTGATACATTCGAGTGATTAAACGTTTTACAATTAGTAAACTATATTTATTGTCATAACCTACATTTTCCACAAATGTAGATCTATTAAAATCATGACTATAAGCAAGTCCATAAACATACTCCCTAAAAATAAGTGGGTATAGGAAGTCCTGTTGGCGAGATCTATCTCGTTCTAAAAATACTTGATATTCCTTCATTTTAGAAATTCGATTTGGTCAAAGGATCAGAGATTCATTGGATTATCAAATGCTACATAGTGCGATACAGTCAAAACAGGGTATTCTATTCAAATAAAAAACAAATATGAATAGATACCTAGAAAACAAGTAAAAACCATCAATGGACTATCTACCCTCGCTTGGTCCATCTAATTGTTCGAGGACAACAAGCTAGTTAGAAATCCTTTATTTTTCGGACAAATCGCTCTTTTGATTTTGGAAAAAAATATCTTTATCAATATACTCTTTCTTCTACACATTTATCGCTACCCCATAACATAATTGAGAATAGCTAATAGTTAGGACTTATAACAAAAATCCAAAATCCATTCGTGGGAAAAAATTTTTCCACAGCAAGCACTAATTTTTTTTTAACGTAAAATTAGATGGGGTAATCATTCAAATAAAAAATGAAAGCTCGTTGCTTTTTGTTTCCCTATAATTGGAGCAGCTAAGCTCTATCCCTTTATTAATTCAACCCAACTGAATTCATTTGTTCCTAGCCAACAATTCAAACAAAAATTTGGGCCGGGTCCAATACGAATGAAAAATTTTTAGAATTCGCCATTGATACGACATGCTGCTTTTTCCATTCATTCCTTTCTGGATCAGTCGTGGTCTTACAAACCCTACCGATGGTATGGATGAACCAATTAGTTCATAGAATTGTGTAAAAAATGGAGTCGCACTTAAAAGCCGAGTACTCTACCATTGAGTTAGCAACCCTAATGAAATTTTTAAAAATGTGTATATCCAATCGCAATAAAAAAAAAAATAAAAAATCGTGAAGGCGAATCTATTCTGAACATCCAAATGAACAGATCAAATGAAAATATAAGAAATTTTCTCAAATAATATCAAATATAAATAAAGATATATATATTATTAATTAATATAATAATATATAAATAAAATTATTAAATCAATTCATTTATTCACGATCGGATTATATTTGTTTGATACACTCTTGTCAATATCAATATTAGTGTTGAAAAAAGAATACAATCGATAAAACAAATAAAACAAACAAATAAAATATATTCTAATTTAATTAGAATTCAATATAAAATATATAGAATATTATTCAATTAAATATTTTATTGAATTAATTCATTATATTCATAATTTAGTATTAGTATCTTCCCTGTTGTGTGAAATCCCGATCGAAAAACAAAATAGTTGTTCTCTCTTATGAATCGGAAGAACTTTTTCATAAAATCTCGTCTGCTTAACTTAATAAGTTTGCATTCCAACACGAAACGAAACTCTGGGATAGAAAAAAAATAGGATTTATTATAGATAAAAATCAAGAATAGAAACTTTTCATTTTTTTGGCTTAATTTTATTTTTTTATTTAAGACCTGGTGTATGTATATCGAGATAATTATTTATATATTCTATATTTATTAAATTATTAGTTTA